ATGATTAAGTTTTTTTTTGAACGAGGAGGGGACACAGTCTTGAAAAAAATAGATCAAGAAGAAAAAAACTATAATTATTAATTATTCTCTTTTCCCTCAATTCTTTTCTTTTACATTACATATTAAATATACGCTTTATATATGAATAAAGCGTAGAGCTCCATACACCTAGATGGATAAGTATGGATCACGATCCATACTATTAATGTAATGAATATCTATATAAATCCATTTGATAGAATAGATACTCAATACAAATTAATCATGTGCCAGGAACCAGATTTGAACTGGTGACACGAGGATTTTCAGTCCTCTGCTCTACCAGCTGAGCTATCCCGACCATTCTCAACGCATAATCCTTTTTTTTATTTTACTAACCGAATTCGGTTAGTAAAATAAAAAAAGGATTACAAAGTTTTATTTCGGCCCTAAACTTTTTTGGATCTTCACAACGAAGACTTTCTAAGTTTCGGTACTTTCGGTACGAGGAAGAGTATAGATTGTTAATGATTCCTCAAAAGGGGATTCCTTCCTCAAGGATGTGCATTTCTACGTGTATCATATCTATTATAAGATTTGTGATAAGAAAAAATTTTGCTCATATCCATTTGTGAAAGAGTAGAATGAATGAGACAGATAACGACTTTTGAAACGTTAACAAAAAGGAAAAGAGAATAGAAACAATAATTAGGGAATCGGATCCCAAGAGTCCTTTTTGGGGATAGAGGGACTTGAACCCTCACGATTTCTAAAGTCGACGGATTTTCCTCTTACTATAACTTTCATTGTTGTCAGTATTAACATGTAGAATGGGACTCTATCTTTATTCTCATACTATTAATCAGTTCCTCAAAAAAAAAAAGATCTATCAGACCTTGGAGTGAAGAATTGGATCAATTAATATTCGACTCTTTCTTAAACTTGGAATCAATTGACAACAATTCGCTTATTTGCCATGTAATCTAAATATGACAAAAGAAAAGGGCAGGTCATCATTAATCATTTGAAGATAGTATTTTAGTATATATGTATATATATAGGTTTATCCTTTACTTTAGACTTTCGAAAGTTGTGACGTAAGGATTCCTTTACTAGCGCAACGCGGTCAACCCAACTCCATTTGTTAGAACAGCTTCCATTGAGTCTCTGCACCTATCCTTGTCTTATTCTTGCTTTCTGAATCTTTTTTTGTTTTCGGACAATAGGATTTGGCTCAGGATTGCCCATTTTTAATTCCAGGGTTTCTCTGAATTTGAAAATTATCACTTAGTAAGTTTCCGTACTAAGGCTCAATCCAATTAAGTCCGTAGCGTCTACCAATTCCGCCATATCCCCTTTTTTTTTGTCTCATTATTATGCCATTCTCTTTTTTTTTTTTTTCTTGCATTTCAATGAAATTGGACCCACTTAATTCATATTCATTAAATACCTATTTCTATATTGAATATCTAAAAGTTTTTGCTTATCTTCTATCTTCTTTTCTCTTTCTCGACGACCCATATTTGGTACAATCAGAAATCATTCTATTATTTAGATATCCGCAATTCAATATATATGTATATACACCACATACATATTATATATGCCTTTCTTTCTCTCATTTTTTTCGTGAAATTTCGAATACTCGAAGGATCACTTCTTTTTTTCGTCTTAGCTTCCACCTTTCCGAATGAAACGAAACGTAATGTTTCATCATGATCTAAATTGAATTTATCTGTATTGCATCTTTCTATTTCATTTTTTCTTTCCCTAGAGCAACCCTTCCATAATTCTAGATAATTCTAATCTAATTAAAAATAACGAAAAGAATAGCGAAATCGAATTTGTTACATTACAAATTGATTTCGAGAAATCTAAAATATGAGTATATAATATACTCATATTTTTTTCTTTTTTATTCTATTCAAATTCAATTCCTTTTTTTAATAATTTGATATGTATTTCTATTCTAGAATATTAGAATTCTATAAATCAAAAATATATATTAAATAATCTTAAGTATAAAATATAAGAAATGAAAAACGAAAACTAAAATTTGACTACCTAATTAAGATATTCTTTATTGATAAAGAGATAATTGATATAATAAATGGGTCGAAATTCTATATTGTGCAATATTCTATTAATCCTTCTATTAATTCTTATGTTCTATAATAAGATTCAATTACAATATTTATTTTATTTGCAATTCTATTCTATCTTCACATTAATTATGAAGAGCTAAGATTCAACAGTTTGCTTAAGTTCCTCGGCATATAAAAATTGATGTTAGTTTAGCCCGCTTAGCTCAGCGGTTAGAGCATCGCATTTGTAATGCGATAGTCATCGGTTCGATTCCGATAGCCGGCTTTTCCCTATTTGGTTTATTTTTGACATGATTGATAGTATCTTTTTGAAATCAAAGAGTATTGAAAAAGCTTCTCTTTCCCTTTTTCAAAAGGTCCCCGATAATTATATTATGTAGTAGGAATTGCCACTTATGAATTGAATAAAAATTAGA